AAGACACATAAGTGCTCTAACCATGTTTCGACTTGTGATCAATCCATAAATACCGATAGAAAATAAATAGGCACTCAAAATAAGTACATGTTCGGTCATCATTGACCAACCCCTCATCAATCTTGATTCATTTCAATATGAACAACAATTTCACCGATTTAATTAGAATATAAATTAAGTACGAAACAAAGTAAGGTATTAGTAATGGATCGAACTAAACCCCTTTCAATTTCATATATGAACAATAGAATATGAAAATGGAACTGAAGGAAAATGGATGTGATAACATAGAACAAAACAAGACTTTATTTATTTGATTTTGGATCTAAGTATTTATTACTTAATTACTTTACTGCCGGGCCATAGCAATTGCACCTATCAAAGCAACTAAAAGAATTATAGAAATGAGTTCAAATGGAAGGTAAAAATCTGTTGATAAATGAATCCCAATTTGTTGAACGTTACTTGTTAGGTCCTGCTCTATAATTTGATTTGATCTTGTAGTCCAAACAATCCCGTACCACGACGTATCCGAGATAGTAGTAATTAGTGAAAAAAGAATACTTGTACAAACCAGTGAAGTGACCCCATCCCCAACGGTCCAAAGATAGAAATCGTTGTAATATTCTGAACCATTCATGAACATCACAGCAAATAGGATTAAAACATTTACAGCTCCTACGTAAATAAGGAGCTGTGCAGCAGCTACAAAATAGGAGTTAGATGGAATATGGAATAAGGATATACAAACAAGAACCAGTCCCAATGAAAAAGCAGAATAAATTGGGTTGGTAAGTAAGACCACCCCCAGACCTCCTAATATAAGACCTGATCCCAGAAATACTAAAAGAATATCATGTATTGGTCCAGGTAAATCCATTCTGTGTAAAAAAAGAGATAAATAAATCGAAATATTTCATAAACTTACTAACCGATCCAAGAAAAAAGAGGTTACCTTATTTTTTTTCTTGTATATGATACGTTCCTAATTGAATCCTAAAGGGGTGTAGATTTATATAGATACAGTTATTGGATCAATCCCGCTACTGTATCTGAAAGAGTAGTTCGAAATTTTATATTTTGAAATCATCACAGATCTATGAATCCATTCTAAATCAAAATCAAGCCTTGATTCTCACCAATCAATAGTTATTTACTGACCTAGCAAAATGAAAGAAGCCTCACTCCTTTACTTTAGATCAAAACGGAATCTTAGTAATTGGTAATCGTTTTTGAATCAAGAGGTTTACCCCTGATTATTTTGATTGGAGTCGAATTCGTAATTGTTCGAATTGTGTAATCTCCAATTACTGACATTGGTAACCGGCCCAAAGCAATTTGATTATAATTCAATTCGTGACGATCATAAGTAGAAAGTTCATATTCTTCAGTCATTGATAAACAGTTTGTTGGACAATACTCGACACAATTACCACAAAATATACAGATTCCAAAATCAATACTATAATTAAGCAATCGTTTCTTTCTAATATCCGTTTCCAATCTCCAATGAACAACGGGTAGATCTATGGGGCATACCCGAACACATACTTCACAAGCAATGCATTTATCAAATTCAAAATGGATTCGACCACGAAAACGCTCCGATGTGATCGATTTTTCATAAGGATATTGAATAGTCACAGGTAAACGATTCACGTGAGATAAGGTAATCATGAAACTTTGACCAATATACCTTGCAGCTCGTATTGTCTGTTGACCATAATTCATGAACCCAGTCACCAAAGGGAACATATCGTGGATATCCATGAATAGTTTGATGTTTCTTTCTCTTGCTCTAGATAGGTTATGAATCTAGAATATCCTATTTTGTTATAGCGAAACGAGTTGGGAAGAAGTTGTTAATAATAGATTACCTAGAGAAATAGGTAAAAGAAATTTCCACCCAAGGTTTAATAGCTGGTCCATTCTCATCCTAGGTAAAGTCCATCTTGTTGTGATAGGAATGAACAGGAACAAATAAGCTTTAGCTAATGTAATAAGGATACCAACTGTCATTCCAAAGACTCCACCTGTTTTATTTATTCCAAAAGGTTCAGAAATGAATATGTACGGAATAGAGAAATTCCACCCGCCCAAGTAAAGAACTGTTACAAATAATGAAGAAACTAGTAGATTTAGGTAAGAAGCAACGTAAAATAAACCAGATTTAATACCTGAATATTCGGTTTGATAACCTGCTACTAATTCCTCCTCTGCTTCTGGTAAATCAAAAGGTAATCTTTCACATTCCGCTAGGGAAGAAATTAGAAAAACTATAAACCCTATAGGTTGACGCCACAGATTCCACCCCCAAAACCCATATTTTGACTGTGCCTCAACTATATCAACTGTACTTGAACTGTTAGATAATCATAGTCGATGATAACATCACTATTCCCATCGCTATTCCAGAACCGCACATGAGACCTCAGCTTCATACGGCTCCTCGATGGCCACAAATAAATCTAAGGACTGGTTCATTATTACCTCGGCATGTTTGTAGTGTAGATTAGAGTAACGATATATCGAAGAGTCCCGAATTAGACCAATGGAATTCCGTCCGCCATAATAAAAAAAAGCGCTTCCGAATTGATCTCATCCTTTATTTTCTAATTAGACTTAGAATTCTTTTAGTTCAGTAATAACTTAATCCTTCAATAAAATACTCGTTGTTTCAATAGATATTTCGACCCACACTTTTCGTACGAAAAATAATTAGACACTAATTCATGAGTTATAGTTGATAAATCATTATAAGAATTCTATCCGTATGAATATGGATAGGATTGAGGAAAGAAAGAATAAACAAAGATCTCTTATTATTTTATTCAGTTTTCCTATTGCATTCCATTTCTTTCGTTCCTGTTCTTCTTTCTCACTCAGAAGGGGGGTTTCTAAAAAATCAAATCAAAGGATTACTTCGTTCTCGACAGTCATTTATTTAATCAGTGGATAGAAGCATACTCTGGATCGGAATCGTGAGGAAGTACTGCTTGATCATTTCTACGAACTTAAAGCCCTCATTATGATTCCTTTTATGTTATGCAGAAATATCCCTTTGGATACCTTACATTATCTTCATCACTAATCCTTTGTGTACTTTCGTGTTCCTAACCGTCCACTCATTTTTGATTGATCCCCGATATGGTAATACATACAACATACAACAACATACAATACAATAGTAGAAACTCCATACAGTTGATCTTTTGCACCCGCTTCAAGTCATGATGACTAATCAACCAATCTTGGGGTAAACAGTTTCGACCGCTTATGTTTACTTCCACTTTACTCTCGTACATAGGGAATGAGAATCAATCTTCTTACTGCAAATTCATAAGCTGTTTTGTTTCACTCATATAACTATCTGGTTTAACTCATCGACCCGAATGCTGAATAAAAAGAGAAAGGTATCTATTCAACACATCCAACCCCTTTCCTTTATTTCCAGGAAAGGGGTAAAGGTTCATGTTCCAACGAATCACACGTAGAGATATTGATAACACACACGGAGTTAATGGTATTTCATAACTAATAGATTGAGCAGCAGCTCGTAGACCACCCGAAAAGGAATATTTATTATTCGATCCATATCCTGACATAAGAAGTCCAATAGGAGCAATACTGGAAATAGCGATCCATAAAAAAACGCCTATACTGAGATCGGCTAGAACAAGGCGATAGCCAAAAGGAATTACTAAATAGCTTAGTAGAATTGATATGACCGCTATAGATGGCCCCATACTGAATAAACGAACATCTCCTCTAGATGGGAGAAGATCCTCTTTCAAAAGTAGTTTGGTCCCATCTGCTAGAGCTTGAAGAATTCCCAAGGGGCCGGCATATTCAGGCCCGATACGTTGTTGTATCCCTGCAGATATTTCTCTTTCTAACCACACAATCACGAGTACGCCTATTGTGATTCCCGATACAGGAGTAAAAATAGGGACAAGCAGCCATAAGAGGTCATAGACCTCTTTTAAGGATTCCGATCTGGAAAAAGAATTGATAGCTTGTACTTCTGTCGTATCAATTATCATTTCAACGATCAACTTCTCCCATAATGATATCTATACTACCTAGTATCGTCATGATATCAGCCAATTTCATTCTTTTAACTAGCTGAGGAAGAATTTGCAAATTGATGAAACCAGGTGGACGAATTTTCCATCTCCAGGGAAAAACACTATTATCCCCTATCAGAAAAATTCCCAATTCTCCCTTTGGGGCTTCTACTCTCACATAAAGTTCTTGTTTCGACAATTCAAAAGTGGGAGAAGGCTTTTTACTAATGAATCGATATTCAAAACCATTCCATTCGGAATCACTTGCTCTATCAAAGCGTCGAACTTCTAAGTTCTCATAGGGCCCCCCCGGAATTCCTTCTAGAGCCTGTTGAATAATTTTTATGGATTCCGTCATTTCATTAATTCGTACTAAATAACGAGCTAATGAGTCTCCTTCTTTTTGCCACTGGACTTCCCAATCGAATTCATCGTAACACTCATAATGATCAACTTTACGAAGATCCCATTGGCTTCCGGAAGCTCGTAGCATTGGTCCCGATAAACCCCAATTTATTGCTTCCTCCCCACCAATAATGCCCACCCCTTCAACTCGTTCCAAAAAAATGGGATTTTGCGTAATAAGCTTTTGATATTCAACAATTCCTGTTAAAGAATAATCGCAGAAATCCAAACATTTATCTATCCAGCCATGAGGTAGATCAGCAGCGACTCCCCCGATACGGAAATAATTATGCATCATTCGCATACCTGTGGCAGCTTCGAATAGGTCATATAGCAATTCCCTTTCTCTGAAAATATAGAAGAAGGGAGTCTGTGAACCGATATCTGCCATAAAAGGTCCAAGCCATAATAAATGAGAAGCTATACGACTCAGCTCCAGCATAATTACTCTGATATAGCTGGCTCTTTTGGGTACTTGAATATTTCCTAATTGTTCTGGTGCATTTACCGTTATTGCCTCTGTGAACATAGTAGCTAAATAATCCCAACGTGTTACATAAGGAAGATATTGTATAATTGTTCGGTTTTCCGCAATTTTTTCCATCCCTCTGTGTAAATAACCCAATACGGGTTCGCAGTCAATAACATCTTCACCATCTAGAGTAACGATAAGTCGAAGAACACCATGCATTGATGGGTGGTGAGGACCCATATTAACTATCATGAGGTCTTTTCTTGTAGCCGGTACATTCATATGTTTTCTTCTCCGATCCATTATTCTATGAATTGCCGAAAACGAAATAAATGAGGTTCATCAAAATTCAAGATCTAATAAACCAAAGAATTCAAATAATCTTCAAATTAACGAGTTTTTGGTTCCCGAATATCTAATTGATCGATTAATTTTTTATAACGCACTCTATTTTTCTTTGACAAATAAGCCAGCAGTCGTTGACGTTTTCCCAGAATTTTCCGCAAACCTATCTGAGATAAATAATCTTTTCTGTGCAATTCAAAATGTGAAGTAAGTCTCTGTATCTTATTGGTGAAACTGATTACTTGAAATTCAACAGACCCTTTGTTTTTTTCTTCTTTCGGAATAACTGAGATGAATGAATTTTTGACCATAACCATAAAAATAAAATTTCTCTCTCTTTTTTTTTTCCACAGATATGGATTTTACCAATCAGGAATAATAATAATGCCAGTTATTTTGATCTGATACACCCAATAATCTGGATTTATTCATATATTACTTTATTCTATCAAATCAAATCAAAATGAAATTCAAATGAATTGTAAGTACAATTTGTAATTTGATTCGATAGAAGGGCAATTTCTGTACCCACAAAAGAAAATTATTTTGACCTAAGAAGATTCTGCCGAATCATTTCTAGATTCAATCCAATTGAGACGTTATTGAATCGGTATCATGTATTAGAATGTAACACAGCGTGTGTGTACATTCATATACCAGACCCGACACCTGATATATAGGAAATGTACCAACCATCAACTAATTCCGAATCGTGGATACATATGTATCCTTGACATACTGAAACGGCTGCCATTATTGGTATCAAACCAGTAGCGATTCATACAAGCTAAATCCTCTAATCGATAATTGGGCCAAAGAAACAATTTGAATTGAATGAATTTATTTATATCTGTATCAATATGCTTGTCCTCATCCAAAAATTGACCCCAGTTCCTTACATTGTTGTCATTGAAAAATACCGGATTTCTATCCATAACATTCCTATTTCCGGAATTGAAACAAATTAGAATTCTCAATTCTCTACGACGCCTAGGGGATAGAATATTTTCAGGAACAAGCAAATCATAATGATTTTCGTCTCTATTCACAAGCATCTTTTTATGTTGTACAATGGATCCATTGAAATAATTCTCATCAACATACCTTTTTTCTTGATATCTTCCATTAGTTTGGCATTTATTATTATGGACCAACGAGATACCTATGGTTTGATACATAATAAATTGTCTATCCCATTTTATAGACAGACGTACTGGTTCGAGAATCAATATTCCCTTTTTTATCAATTCTGGAAGAGTTAGATTCGTCTGAATTAACATTACATCCAGGTGCATTTCTCCTCCTTGAATAGAGGATATAGCAATTTCCTTTGCATTTATTAGTCTAAGCAGGAAACAATATACCTTAACATTATTGAAAATTCTGTGATTCAAAGGATCATCCCATCTCAATTGAAAAAGCAAATATTTTTTCAGGAATAACTCTAGTTTTGCTTTCTTGTTACTCTCGGGTTGTCCTTTCTTTTCACGTTTTTGAATGTCTGATTCCGTGTAATCCTTTTCAAAATCTTTTTGTTGTTTTCGTGCGTCTGAGCCAATATTTCCGTGGCCGAGCTGTTCTTTTTCTTCTTGATTTCGATTCTTTAATTCAAGATATTCTTTTTGATTAGATGATATACGAAGATTCTTTTTTTGATTTCCATTAATGTTTTTGTTTTCACTAATGTTTTCATTTCCATTAAAAATGAAAAGAAGTAATTTGATTGGTATAATCCATGGTTTGATCTTATATGCATCATAAAGTGGCACAAATTCTGAGAAGAACCAAGATTTCGTATTTAATATGGGACGATATAGCATTTCTTTATTCATTCCCATCAAAAAAAAGTTTTTTTTTTGATTGGGTGGGTTGATTTCTTGATGAATCGTGAGATAGAAAAGATCTTTCTTATCAATTATTTGATAATAATCAGTCTCGGTCTTAGTCATTTTATTAATGTTGGTCCCGGTATCCGTATCGGTCCAGGACTCAATATCGATATTCTTTCTAAGAAATAAATCGAAAATTTTCCACTCCAAATATTTTCTATCCATACTTTTACCCGTACCAATAATATACTCTTCTCCTAGATAATCACTAATAGATATATCCCCCAGTACATAAAATGGTTCAATTTTAGGTGTGTTGTAATTATATGGAATCTCTCGGTCCTCATTTACTTGTAATGAGGGTGGATAAATATATGAGTCTTTCCTATCCCCATAATTAATATATTTATATGAAAAAAGATCATATCTGTAGTTTTTTTTTAATTTTGCCTTTTTGCTCGTCAATGAATTCACTTCATAATCATTTTTTTTCTCGTAATGAATGAATTGGGCTTTTTCGTATGAATTCTTTTTTGAGTCTTTATTTTGAATCGTACGACGCCGATTGACCCTAGTTCGCCATTTTTGCGGTACTAATTTAGACCACCTAGCCTGAGATAAATTGTATTGATAATGACCCCTTAACCAGTTTTTCCATTCATTCATTCCAGAATTCGGAAGTTTTTTATGCCTTGATTTGGAATCTAATATTCTTCGTGTTCCAAAAAAATTCCAGATTCTATCCTTAAGAATAAGATATGCTTCGCGATATTGAAGTAGAGATCTCAAATGATACTTCTTATTAATAGCTTGGATTTGTGATAATTTGTAAAATACAGATGCTTGTGAAAAGGAATCTAGGTCACCAGAAATCTTTGATTTATTATTACTAATATTAGAAAGATACTTTTTTATAGTCGAAATAAAGTGAATTTTTTTTTTATTTGTTTCATCAATCCCTTCTTTATTTTTTTCATCATTGTGAATGTATTTATCGATAATCTTTTTTGTTGATTCAAGGAAAAGTTGTACATTGACTCTAGAAACATTAACAGTACATAGAAAGATATGTATGTATATTCTTTCGTTGAAAAATGTCAAAAAATAGTGCCATTTGCGTATGAATATGAATCTGTTACTTCTTCTTTTTGATATCTGCCAAATATGTTTCTGCGATTCCGATCTTTTATCACCACAACTTGTATCGTTAGGACTAATATTTATATCCGGAGTTAGAAATATTTTTCTTTTGTCTTTTGCACCCCTTTCTATTTGATTTCTGATTAGGTTTGTTCTATCGGACAGATCTTTCCTTTTTTTTTCTGTCAGTGAATAATTTTCCCAATCCATGAATCTAATTCGAGTGGTCGATTCAGGAACAATTTTATTACTGCTTATGATTATGGAATCTTTTCCATTTTCATTCGGTTCATATACTTTCTTCAATACAAATAAGAAAATTGGATTTACGTTTGCAAACTCTTTTATTATTCTTTTTAAAAATAGAACCGTTTTGATAATCCATCTTGTTTTTTCTTTTGAGACCTTTATAAACTGTTTTGTTTTTTCTTTGAAAACTCTTAGAACTAGAAAACATTTTTTTTTCACTTTTCTCTTTTTTTTTTCGAATTCATTATAAATAGGTTCAAAAAAGGAAGGTTGTTGTCGGGCAGAACCAAAAGGTAGTTCGGTTTCCCTTCCCCAGATTGTTAAAAAACAAAAATTTTCTGTTTTCCCTTTCTTTTGGATTGGATCTCTATGATGGGATCGTAGTTTGGATTTGCGCCAGGGTTTCAGACAGAAAGGAAATAGGATTTTTATCTGAATACCATCTGTTAACCAGTTTTTCGGAAATTCTGTTTCTGATAATTGAACACCGTTATAGGTGCATTTAACATGCATTTCTCTATTCCACTCCTTCAAATCCTCGTACCACTCGGGGAATTGAAATAAGAACATACGGCCGAGGTTTTTAGCTATTATCAATGAAGGCAATATGATGTATTTTCTAAGAATCGATTGGGTTACTAACATAGTACCTCTTATTGCTTGAGCAAATATAATAGTATCCCAAGTTTCTGCTATTGCTATCCTTTCATTCTCGTTTTTTTTATCTGCAATTTTTTTTGCCTTTTCTTTTGCCTCTTCCTCCTCAGAATCCGAAGTTTTGAATTTCGGTCCTGTATCTATCCAATTTCTAAAAATTAGATTCATTGTTCGGGAGATATCAAAAGAAAAAAAAAAAGTTTTGTCTATTCTGTCCAAAAAAAGCAGGGAATGCACATTCGCTTGAAACATTTCCCAAGTAACTATTTTACGTCTTTGAGCGCGCATGGATCCTTTTACTATATCCCGACGAAAATCTGATTGTTGCGAGTAACGTACCAAAGCCAACTCTTCTGCTTGATCACTATTAGTACTGGTACTAGTATCAGTATTGGTATTCTGATCCGGATCCGCCTTATCAGTATAAATTACCACACGTTTGGCTTTTCTTGAACGAATCCCATGATTTTCTGTTGATTCTTCCTCATTTTCCTCCTCCCGCTCTTCAAAAGAATTGATCAATTTGTATGATCGTCGAGGAATCTTTTTACCGATTTCTTCTATTCCAATGGATTTATTTTGAATTGTTTGATTATTTGGATCAGTTGTAATTACATCGAATAGAAATTTCAAACATTTTGTTTTATTTTCTGAATCAAATCTTCTTTGTTCGGATATTAAAACAAGCTTTTTAAAATTCAGACTAAAGCCTGTTGTTGATTTCCTAGCTAATTCACTGATAGAGGTCAAGAAAGGACCAATGTCTGTCGATAATGATTCTGCATTAAATGTATCCATTTTATGTTCAAGTTTTTGGTAATCAGTAGGAAGCCTAT